TTACTCAGTTCCACTGTCTAAAGACTCATTAAGATAAACCCAATATAATTTATTATGTACGGGTGTTCTCTTCCATCCTAAAATAGAGATCTTATTTCTATGAATATCTAAATGACAGCTTGAGCATACTGGCACCAAGTTAGATCTTCGATTCAAATTGGCGGAGCATAATTTCTTGGGTTTAATATGATGGACGGCCTCTGCTGGAGCTCCACATATTTCACATGAGTCAATAAAAACTTTAGTATTATATTTAGAGGGACGGAATACTGTTAAAGAACTAGACTTACTTCGGGATGGTGACTTCCAATTAATAAGCTTACGATATTTTAAAGCACTACTATAAAACTCTTTGTCATTAATAATATGTCCCATAACTTCGATGCCATATTGAGAGGGCCCTGGGCCAGGTTTTAATTTACGTTCATAAATTATACCTAAATTCTTTCGCTGAATAACAGATAGATGATAATACCGAACTGGTGAATCAATTAAAGAACAAACTTGATGTAGGTGAGTAGAAAGAACGAAACTAGTTCGTGCAGCTGTCAACCTTTCAATTGTTGCAGCTAATATAGCTAACCCCGAATTAACTTCTGTCCCATGGCAAATTTCATCCCCTAATATTAAACTATTATAATTAGCTAGCTTTAATATAGTAGAGAGATCTCTCATTTCGACCTCAAAAGTACCTTGACCTTTATGAAGATCGTCTCCCCCTAAAATACGAGTAATTAAATAGTGGTAAGGTCTTAACTTAAAAGAATCTGCAGCTACATACATGCCTGCCTGAGCTAATATTACATTAACCCCTATTGCTCTCAGTAAAGTAGACTTGCCCGCACCATTTATCGAGAATATTAACATGCCTTTATCCTCTAAACTAATATCATGGGCTACACATTCTTCTTGAGTATTTAACTGTTCTATTAACGGGTGTCGGAGATTAATTGCCTCTATTAAACCTTTACCTTCAGACGGCAACCGTAAAGAGGGTTTAGTATAATTAAACTTAGTAGACATGATAGCCCCACTTAATGCAACATCTAATCTAGAAATTATATTCTCTAAGGGTAAAAACAGCTCAGAATAACTGAAATATAATCTCTTAAGTTCTCGGTTATAAGTTTGTTTAATATAAGTATTAATTTGCTCTTCTAATAAGTTTAATTCATTTGATACTTTAAGAATAGCAGGACTAGTAATTATATGGTAATTTCCTCTTTTACCTAATATAATAAAAGAGCTAATATCTAACGTAGTAGCTAACGTTGCTGAAGCACTTGAGGATTTAATACGATTTAACTTAGCTAACTTTTTAGATAAAATAGAGAAAGCATAACCTTCCTTACTAAAATATTCAACTTTGATAGAAATTGTATCTTGAAATACAATATTCGAAGTTTGTTCGGCCCACTCTGTAAGTTGGTTCTTTAAAGTTTGTAGTTGTGCGAGAAGGTTAGTTAGGTTGTCCGTTGGTTGCAATATGTCTTTTAAATCTCCTAAAAGATTATCTACCTGGAAAAATCGATTTATTTCCTCAATTAAAGATTCTAATTGAGGTACGACTGCCAAGTGCTCGATAGGGGATCGTAAAAAAGGAAGTAAAGATTTTATTAATTTATTAGCAGACAAATAAGAAAGGTAAATTTGATTCAACTTTTTAGGTGGCAGCCACAAGTTGTTATTTACCGTAGTAACTACCGTTGCTGAAGCACATATAGCTCATTGACGATGTAAAGAAGATAAATCTTTAATTTGTTTTAACTCTAACGTAGTAGCACTTGCAAAGTTATCAGATATTTTCTTATCAAGTATTTGTTTAAATGTAGCAACTTCCTCATAACGAAGATTTAATTCAGAATAATCTGTGATAGGGTTAAGAAGTCTGAATTTGAGTAGTCTTTTACCCATTGCAGTAGAACAGTAATCAATCAAATTAAGTAAACCGCCCAGTTTACCCTTCTTAGGCAATAAGTCCAATTGATACTCTGCTCGATTACATAATATTAAATTTAAGGGGCTAACAACAGAATTATAAGACTCAGGAAGTTGTAGATTCTTAATAAAATTGGGATTTCGATCTTTAACAAATTGTAATATTCCTAAAAGGCTAATTATATTTACTTGATTGAGATCTTCCGTCCAAGTGCTTTGAAATATTTTACTAAGGGTATATTCTTGATAATTTTTGTTAAACCACTCTTCGTTAATACCCAAATAAATATGAAGCAAAAGCCACTCCTTATTATCATTTTCGTACCTATAAGATAAATAGCGCGGGCTATCCATAACTTCAATTCTAGCATTAGGTTCAAGGGGGAATAAATTCCACCCAATTAATAAACCATATATCTTATTTAGTATCCCCGGATCGGCCTCCGATTCCACCCAAATTACCACTTCTTTAATACGATAGTTTATTAATAATCGAGCTACTTTGTCTCTGTCTTCCCAATAAACAGGAAACATTATACTATGTCCATTCATGGCTGAAAATAAAGTAATACCTAGTAAGTCATCTTTAAAATAAATTGATATGACGTAGGATAATTCAGAACAATCTTCTAAATTACAACTGGGAGAATAAACCTGAGATACTGCGCGTTGTTTAGGTCCAGATTTACCTGTAGCTAGTTCATCAATGACTATAATAGTCCAACCTTTATCCAACAAGGTGCTTAAATAAGTGGGAAGGGAATAAGTAGGAAACCCCATTTGAAGCAAGGATCTTTTACCGGGTGATACTATCCTCATATCAAGTAACGAAGCAACTTGTTCAATAGGTGGTGTTACTCCTAAAGGCCCCGGGGCCGATTCAGCTAATAACTCAGCTTGAGAATATGTTTGTTGTATACAAGGAACATCAGGCTCATGCCAAAGTTCATAGAACTTACCAATCTGGATAAGCTGGATTACTGATAACCCATACTTAGAATAATTCTCCTCCATTAAGTTAAAATACTGCATAGGTATTTGGCTCATTTTTAATTAGGAGTTAACCTCTTAATAAATTTAAGGCTCGAACAGCAATTGTACCACGTAAACGGTAATAGTTAACCATAATGGCTAAACCGATAGCAGACTCGGCAGCTGCGACAGTTAAAATCATAATAGCAAAAATTTGACCAAAAAGCGTATAGAGCACACGAGACTCAAAAAGAAGCAAAACAGTAGAGGCCAGTAAAACTAACTCTACACACATTAACATAATAATTAAATTGCTTCTATTAAGAATAATACCTAAGATTCCAATTAATAAGATGACAATTGATAATATTAAATAGGACATACTTTAATTTTCCCATTCTAAGCCTCCTTCTATCCACTCATAAATTAACCCTAAAGTTAAAATAAATAAAAATAACATAACAACCCAATATCCAAATAGGGGTAAGCCCATATAAGTAACAGCCCAGGGAAATAAGAAAGATATCTCAAGATCAAATATTAAAAATAAGATACCAATTAAGAAGAATCTAACGGAGAAGGGATTTCCCGGGTTATCAAAAGGATCAAACCCACACTCATATACTGACACTTTCTCTATATCGGGTTGTTTATTTCCTAATAAATAAGATGCCCCTAAAATTACAATCGATAATGTCCCGCTAACGATAAGTAGTATTAGTATTCCTTTGAACTCCATGTTCCTAAGCGGAGACGTGCTAGCACTATGTAGATAGTGGCTATCGCACTTGGCCAGAAGGCACCTAAAGGTGCTTTCTGCTTATTTGTAGGAAGAGATCTTGCCTACTACGTATCTCTACGTTTGGATTATATATAGAAGGTGTATTTGGCTGCTGAGCTAATAATATAGCTCCTACCATGGCGACTAGTAGCACCAAACTAGCAATTAACACTAATTCATAATAAGTAGTATAAAGATGACTTCCAATTGCCCCTATGTTAGTTCTAGACCCTATAACAGGATTGCTGATATATTTAGGGCTATTGGTTAGTAAACTGTAAAATAGGAATATCACAGATAATCCTACAGGTAAGAAATGCGAGTGATCCTGAGAATCTACTTTATTAGGCTGTTGAATTAACATAATTACGAACAAGAATAAAATAGCGATAGCTCCTACGTACACAATTATAAATATTAAGCCTATATAGTCTAATCCCAATGATATAAACATAACAGCAGCATTAACAAAGGCGATAACTAACCAGAATACTGAATAAACAGGATTCGGGGTAGATATAACCATAAGACTAGCCCCAACTATTCCTAAGGAGAATATCATAAATAGACTATTCATATTAACGTTCAATCCACGCTACTTCATCCGGAGCAACTTGGTTTCTACCCAACCTAAAAGGGGAATTAATAATAAGAAGTAAAAGAAATAGAATATAGAAGCAAATTGACCTATCATAATGTAAGGTTCCTCTACTGGTTTGGCTCCTATCCAGGTTAATAATATAAAGTCAGCTACTAAAAACCAAAAGGCTATTTTACCCAAAGGTCTAAATGTTAAGGCCCTTAATTTACTGGTATGAATAAAGGGTAATAAGAATAGAACCAAGAGACTAAATACTAAAGCCAAGACTCCCCCAAGCTTGTTGGGTATAGCACGTAGTATGGCATATGCAAATAAAAAGTACCATTCTGGTTGTATATGAACAGGAGTTACTAAAGGATTAGCTTGAATGAAATTCTCGGGGTCCCCTAAAACATTAGGCATAAAATAACTAATTATAACTAAAATAACGCCTAGTACTAGAATCCCGAATAAATCCTTATAAGTATAATAAACATGAAAGGTAACTTTATCTATATTGGAGCTAATCCCTAAAGGATTATTTGACCCGTCTGTATGTAAACTAATAATATGTACTACGGCTAGTCCAGTTATAAGAAAAGGGAAAAGATAATGTAAAGAGTAGAAACGATTAAGAGTCGCGTTAGATACACTAAATCCTCCCCAAATCCATTGAACAACATCTGTGCCTACATAAGGTATAGCAGAACAGAAGTTAGTAATAACTGTGGCCCCCCAAAAAGACATTTGTCCCCAAGGTAATACGTACCCTAAGAAGGCTGTTAACATCATTATTAAGTAGATTATAACCCCGATATTCCATACATCCATTTTCATATAGCTTCCATAATAAAGTCCTCTTCCTATATGTATATACACACACAAAAAGAATAAAGAAGCTCCATTAGCATGAATGTACTTTAGCAGAAAACCGTAATTAACATCTCTTAAAATATGAGAGATTGAGTCAAAAGCTAAGTTAACGTCTGGGCAATAATGCATAGCTAAAAATATTCCGGTAATCAATTGAATAACTAAACAAGCTCCTAACAAAGAACCAAAATTCCATAAATAACTAATATTAGAGGGAGCCGGTAAATCGACCAATACCCCATTCACAATAGAGATTAATGGATGTTGAGTTCTTATTCGTAACATTTTGCTTGGTGATTCCATAGCCCCAAGGGCTAGCCCCCTATAAAGGGCACTGCATCCAAACCTATCAGTAAACCAGAAACTAAAACGATTAAACCAAGACTGAAAGGTAAATAAGACTTCCATAATAGGTACATAAGTTGGTCATATCTCATTCTGGGGAAAGAAGCTCGTACCCACACAAATGAGAAGGCTACTGCTGAAGTTTTCAAAGCTAAGCAACCCATTCCTAGAATTCCTGCAAAAGGTGCCCAACCACCTAAAAACAATAAACTTATCAAACAGCTCATTAGAATAATATGGCCGTATTCAGCTAAAAAGAATAAAGCAAACGACATACTAGAATATTCTACATTATAACCAGATACTAATTCTGACTCTCCCTCGGTAAGATCGAAAGGAGCCCGATTAGTTTCAGCTAAGGCCGAAGCAAAGAACATTAAAGCAGCTGGGAATAAAGGTATAATATACCAAATTTCAGCTTGAGCTGAAACTATCTGAGTGATATTAAGAGAACCTGCACATAATATTACTGATATTAGGATGAGCCCTATACACACTTCATAGCTAATCATCTGAGCTGCTGCTCTGATAGCCCCTAAAAATGCATATTTAGAATTACTCCCCCAACCAGACATTAAGATAGCATACACCCCCATAGAACTGATAGCAAATATATATAAGATTCCAACATTAATATCGGCTAGTACGATACCTGGGCTAAAAGGAATAACCCCCCAAGCCAAAAGAGCTAAGGTAAGTGATAGAATCGGGGCTACAATATAAACCGACAGGTTAGCATGATTGGGAATAACCATCTCTTTGGAGAATAACTTTAGTCCGTCAGCTAAAGGCTGTAATAGTCCATAAACACCAACTACATTAGGTCCTTTTCGTGCTTGCATATATCCTAATACCTTTCTTTCTGCTAAAGTTAAATAAGCTACAGCCGCTAATAAAGGTATTATTATTGCAAGCGTTTTAAAGATAATTGAAATAATAGTACTCATCATCCTAGTTACTATCCCTAGAAGAGGGCGGCCAAGTACGTATTGAACGTAACCTATGGCCCAAGAACAAGTTCCCTTACCCTTACTATGTTACGACTTACCCATTCTCGAAAAGGAGGGATAACCCCGCCGATTAGCGACGGGGCGTCTCGTATCCTTAACTTGAAGGGGACGACGGGCGATTTGTGCTAACACTGGGTTAGAGTTCACCGGAACGCTCTACTTCCCGATTACTATCAAATCCTACTTAAGATTACCATTTCAGAGAATCTCCGCCTCCTAATTTACCGTATATATTGTCTAGGAGAATGTAGCGCATAATATCCCTTTCCATAAAGACCATAACACCTGACTTAATCCATAATAGGGTTGAGGATAACATTTATTGTTATCCTGACGACGGCCATGCAATGCCTGAGCGGCCACTCTTTAAGAGCCGGCGCTTTCAAGGAAAGGTGGGGTGACACGCGGATCATCGTATTAAATTACACGCTCCTCTGATTCAAACAGTGAACAGCCAAGCCTTTTGAGTTTCAATCTTGCGATCATAGTATTCAGGCATACAATAAGGTTATTCGCTAATAAAGCTATTGTATAAGTTTAGGGCGAGGACTACCAGGGTATCTAATCCTGTTTGCTATCCAAGCTTTCGTATTTCATGAAGACGTACCATGAACGGAGTAAGGAGTCTTCACCTTCGGACTTCCACTCTTGCTTCAAACATTTTACCGCTACCAAGAGGTTTACCTTACTTTATCCTCATGCTTCACTACATACTTTAACGCCTAATGCGAAATAAAAACTGGGCCTCTAAGTTTAACCGCGTCTGCTGGCACTTAGTTAGACAGACCTCGGTGTGAAACCCTGTGTCAAGCGTTTACCCATTGCACAAGATTCTCTACTGCTGCCAAAATGTCTTCCCCTTGTTACAGTGAAAGTGTGGCTATACTACGCATCTTCGACCAGGTGGGCCACTATCCCGCCTATTCTAATACGTCAACAGAGACCTTCAATGGTCTCCATTTTATCCTCACCAGTATGACCCTGATAGGGCCTTGCATGTATTAGAAGAACACATTGCCTTATAAACTCCCCAAGGTCAAAGGAGTAGTGTGGAAATAATATAAAAATCATCCCCATGACTCAATTAGTTAGACAGATTAGTGTTCTGATAGACAAAAGGTAATTCATTATAAGTATGGAAATCAGGCGGAGAACATAAAGACCACTCTAAAGAGGTAGATGAAGCTTCCCAGCCCTTAAAAGGTCTTTCAGCTGCTAATGCTTCATAAGTCAAGAATATAAACCACATAATTCCTATTAGCGCTATTATAGCTCCGAAAGAACTAACTAAATTCCATTCTTGATAAGCATCAGCGAAATCGGAGTATCTTCTAGGTAACCCAGCTAAGCCCAAGAAATGTTGTGGGAAGAAAGTTAAATTAACTCCGATAAACATAATCCAGAAATGGATTTTACCATATAATTCATTATAGCTATAACCTGTAATTTTACCGAACCAATAGTAGAATCCTCCAAATATGGCAAATACAGCCCCCATGGATAACACGTAATGGAAGTGAGCTACTACATAATAAGTATCGTGTAACATTACATCTAATGAACTATTAGCTAATATAACTCCAGTTAAGCCACCAAGGGTAAATAAGAAGACAAACCCTATAGCCCACAACATGGGTGTATCAAGCCGCAAGCTTCCTCCATATATAGTAGCTAGCCAGCTAAATATTTTAATTCCAGTGGGAACCGCAATAATCATAGTGGCTGCAGTGAAGTAGGCACGAGTATCTACATCCATACCAACGGTGAACATATGATGGGCCCAAACAATAAATCCTAATACTCCAATAGAAATCATAGCATAGACCATACCTAAATAGCCAAAAATATGTTGTTTAGCAGAAAATGTAGGTATAATTTGAGATATAATACCAAATCCCGGTAGAATTAAAATATAAACTTCAGGGTGACCGAAAAACCAGAACAGGTGCTGGAATAAAATAGGATCTCCCCCTCCCGCAGGGTCAAAGAATGTTGTATTAAAATTTCTATCTGTCAATAACATAGTTATTCCACCTGCTAATACTGGTAGAGACAATAATAGCAATATAGTAGTAATTAATACAGACCATACGAATAGAGGTAATCTATGCATACTCATACCAGGAACCCTCATGTTAATTATAGTAGTTATAAAGTTAATAGAACTTAAAATGGAAGATACCCCAGCTAGATGTAAACTGAATATGGCCAAGTCCACTGCTCCCCCCGAATGAGCTTGAACACTTGCTAATGGGGGATAAAGGGTCCAACCTGTACCTGCCCCTTGTTCCACAAACATAGAACCGGTCAATAGTATTAGAGAAGGAGGCAATAACCAGAAACTGATATTGTTTAATCTAGGAAAGGCCATATCAGGTGCGCCGATCATGATTGGTACAAACCAATTTCCGAATCCTCCGATCAAGATTGGCATTACCATGAAGAAAATCATTAATAAAGCATGTGCTGTTACAATCACATTATATAAATGATCATCTCCTAACATACTACCTGGAGCTGATAGTTCTAGCCTTATTAACATACTCGAAGCTGTCCCGGCCATTCCAGAAAAAGCCCCAAATAGTAAATATAAAGTACCTATATCCTTATGATTAGTAGAAAATAGCCAACGTGTAAGATATTTGTTCATGCTTACTCTAGATGTAGGTGAGAACACTCGACTTCGTTACGAAGTCCCCAATATGTGGGTACTCCATTGGGTGTGTCAGCAAAGTAACAGGGCTAGAGAAGAATGAAAACTCCATTTAATGCATTATTAGAGGCCTCGCTCTTACGTGACGTGGCTGAGCCTTATCAACTAAGCTTCCAAGATGCTGCTACTCCTGTTATGGAAGAGATTCTATTCCTTCATAACCAAATTATGTTTATTTTAGTTATTATTATTACAACTGTATTATGGTTAATTATTAGGGGATTAACAGGTAAAGCTTATCATCGCTATCTTGTAGAAGGAGCCACAATAGAGATTGTTTGGACTATAATTCCAGCAATTATATTAGTGTTTATAGCATTCCCTTCTTTGAAATTACTTTATTTAATGGATGAAGTAGTAGAACCAGGTGTGACAGTAAAAGCTATAGGCCATCAATGGTATTGGTCTTATGAGTATTCAGACTATCAAATTACCCCAGGTGAAGATAGTACCTTAGAATTTGATTCTTATATGGTACCTACTAATGACCTTGAACCAGGAGATCTTCGACTATTAGAGGTTGACAATAGAATGGTTGTTCCTGTTGATACCTATGTTAGAGTTTTAGTAACAGCAGCAGATGTGCTTCACTCATTTGCTGTACCTTCATTAGCTATTAAAATGGATGCTGTACCTGGGCGTCTTAATCAAACTGGCTTTTTAGTTAAAAGACCAGGAATATTTTACGGCCAATGTTCCGAGTTATGTGGTGCTAATCACTCCTTTATGCCTATTGTTATAGAAGCCGTTAGCATGGATAAATATATCAGCTGGCTATCTTCATTATGTGCTGATCTTTAGCTCGTAGGAACAGCGATAACGAGCGTTATACAGTAATTTACTATGCCTCACTTAGATATCACTGCTTATTTAACTCAATATAGCTGGACAATAATAACTTTGTTAGCACTTTATAGTATTATGAGTTTGTATATTTTACCTAAAATTCAGAATAACTTACGTATAAGAAGTATACTAGAGGAAGAAGGGGCATCCCCTAGTAAGGGGCTCGGGGTCAATAAGGCATACGCTCTACTACAAGATATACTCCATAAATAAACCCCCTTCCTACATACACTCAATATGGCAGCTTCTTTCTTTGATCAGTTCAATGTAGTTCGGATAATTGGTGGAATAATTACTAATTCTTCTATTATGATGCTTATCTTATTAAGCGCAGTATTAATAGGAAGTTGTTCTTATAAACTAGTACCTACAAGATTACAGTCTATACAAGAGATTGTTTATACTCACTTCTTAGGATTAGTTAAAGATTCTACAGCTAATAAGGGTACTCATTATTTTACTCTTATTATAACTCTGTTTATGTTTATTGCTGGATTAAATCTGCTAGGTCTATTTCCTTACGTATTTACTCCAACTGCCCATATTGTTATTACTTTCGGGTTAAGTCTATCTATTTTAATAGCAGTAACAATATTGGGGATAACACAATTCCGCTGGAACTTTGCTTCAATGATGATGCCTAGTGGAGCTCCTTTATTATTGGCTCCTTTATTAGTTTTAATTGAAACAATTAGCTATCTTTCTAGGGCCGTTTCTTTAGGTGTTCGATTAGCTGCTAATTTATCTGCAGGTCACCTTTTATTTGCTATATTAGCAAGTTTTGGTTTTACAATGATTAATAATGGAATGTTAGTATTAAGCTTAGGCCCAATATTAGTAATGGTCTTTATAACTTTACTAGAGATTGCCGTAGCCTTGATTCAAGCATATGTATTTTGTCTGTTAACTACCATATACATTAATGATACTCTAAATCTACATTAACCAGTATGTTATACAGGTAGGAGTATTAGTCTCCGTTCGATTCCCCGCCGGGGAGCCATGAGTAAGGCTTATCACCCTTATCATTTAGTGGATCCTAGTCCATGGCCTTATTTAGGCTCAATTGGGGCATTACTAATTACAGTAGGCTCAGTATTATATTTTCATTATAGTTATACATGGATAATGAATTTAGGTGCAATTACATTGATATTGACAATGATTGTTTGGTGGAGAGATGTTATTAGAGAAGCTACTTTCCAAGGACATCATACTCAGATAGTAAGAAGAGGATTAAGATATGGTATGATCCTTTTTATTACTTCTGAAGTTTGCTTCTTTTTTGCGTTCTTTTGGGCTTTCTTTCATAGTAGCTTATCACCCACTGTAGAGTTGGGGGCTGTTTGGCCTCCTGTTGGTATAGAAGTGTTAGACCCTTTTTCTGTGCCCCTATTAAATACAGCTATATTACTTAGTTCAGGAGCAACAGTTACATGGGCACATCACGCCATAGTTAGCGGGCAGAGAGTAGAAGCCATACAAGCACTTACTTGTACAGTAATACTTGGAATTCAATTTACAGCCCTACAAGCTATGGAATATTACGAAGCGCCTTTTACAATCTCAGACTCTGTATACGGTTCAACCTTTTTTATGGCCACAGGTTTTCATGGTTTTCATGTTATTATAGGAACTGTATTTTTGGCTGTATGTTTAACTAGATTAATAGGTTATCACTATACTCGTCATCATCATTTTGGTTTTGAGGCTGCTAGTTGGTATTGGCATTTTGTAGATGTGGTTTGGTTGTTTTTATATGTATGTATTTACTGGTGGGGTTCTTAGCCCAGGCCATGGTTACATAATGTTAAGCATAAATAGCATAGCGTAGCTGCGCAGCAGCTCAGCTTGTAGAGTCAACTAATGGTAAGTTTTCAGACTCATAATCTGACTATGCAGGTTCAACTCCTGCCTCTACCATATTTAAAAATGTAAGATATATACACATATAAACCAAGTAGGTTAGGCATTAGGCCTGAGCTTAATTCTAACATCCAGCATCCAATACGAAGTCCACGAGGAAGGCATAAAAGGAAAATTATAAGAATCTAGGTAAACATACACGAACTAACTCGATTAAGGGATATGGAACTATTCCCAGTAAAAAAATAGCTACTATTAACGGTAATTGCCCATTAAATTCACGTCTATTAATATCTCTCGAAAATATTAAATATGGAGAAAGTTGCCCGAAACAGATTCTATTATATAAATATAACGAATAAGCAGCAGCTAAGACCATACTAGTTGCGGTAAGAACTCCTAATGATGTACTAGTAGAAAAAGCAGCCACTAAGGATAAGAATTCTCCTACAAAGTTACAACTAAGAGGAACAGCGATATTAGCTAAAGTAAACACCATAAACACAATAGAAAATAGGGGCATAGTCATAACTACTCCTCTATAATATCTAATTAATCTTGTATGATGTCTTTCATAGAGCAATGTTACTGCTATAAATAAAGCTGGACTAACCACTCCGTGAGCTATCATTAAGAATATAGAAGCTATTAAACCCTCCATCGTATGAGTAAATAAGCCTATTGTTACTATTCCCATATGAGCTACCGAAGAATAAGCTATCAAACGTTTCGCATCTACCTGTCTACAAGTAGTTAAACTCCCATATATTACTGCTATTAATGATAACGTTAGTATGGCGGGCGCTAAATACTCGGTTGCTTCAGGAAAAATAGGCCAAGCGAATCGAATGAATCCATAGCCTCCTAATTTTAATAATATTCCAGCTAGAATCACTGAGCCAGCTAAAGGAGCCTCAACATGCGCAAGAGGCAACCATATATGAAAGGGTACCATTGGTATCTTAACTGCTAAACTAAGGAAGAAACCTATAAATAACCAAATTTGTATTGAAGTATAAATTTGAATGTTAGTTAAAGATAGATAGTCAGTTGTGCCAGTTATTCTATAAATAACTGCTATGCTAAGTAACATTAATATTGAGCCGACTAAAGTATAAAAGAAGAAATAATATGCAGCTTTTATTTTCTCTGCCCGAGCTCCCCATACTCCTATTATTAAGAACATCGGTATTAAAATACTCTCAAATAACACATAAAATATTAATAAATCTAATGTTGAGAATACTCCAATTAATAGTAATTCCATACCTAGAAGACACATAATAAACTCCTTAACAAGAAACTTAATACTATCCCAACTTACCAAAATACAAATAGGTGTTAACAAAGTACTTAGTATAATGAAAAATATAGAGATCCCGTCAATAGCAAATAATATAGGAGAGCCTTCAAACCAACCTATTGTACTTACCCAATTGAATTCTATTATCTGTTGAAATTGAGCTTCTTGATGAAGGTTAACTAATAATAAAATAGAAAGAGCAAATGTTATCAGAGACCACTCCAACGCTTGCTGGCGTAGTTTCATAGTATTTTCCCTGGGAATTAATGCGATTATTATTATACTTATTAATAAAGAGCCCACTATAAAAGTTAATATCATATTAACATTCTATTGCAGCTACGAACTTAATTAACTAAGAACTTAAGTGCGAGAGCTGCCCCAACTAATATTATTAATGCGTAATTAAACAATAAACCAGATTGTAAGCTGCTTAACTCTTTAGTTCTCTCAACTAGGAATCGAGCTATTCCAGTAGGGCCTAAAATCTCTAAAATCCCCCTATCTATAGTACGATAAGAGACAGTATGGCCGAACTTCCAGACTGTGCTTCCAATATAATAATTTGCTATTTGGTTAAACTCCCAAGCATAAAATAAGAACCCATATATGCTAGGGCGTGTAATATAATATATAATATATGGACGAAGTATAAACACTAGTAATATCCCTGTTACAGACATAATAACTGGCGCTAAAGAAACCATTGTGGGCACAAGTGGCAAGGGACGTACACCTGGCGCAAATACCATATTTTGAGCTATATAACCAACTAAAATACTCCCTACCCCCAATACTAATAAGGGGCCCAATAAGTTCCAATCAGCTTCTTGTAAGTGTTGTGCGCTCATACGTGTTAAATTAGGCTTAGCCACGAAGCTTAGATATATTAGTCGAAATGAATAAAAAGCAGTTAAGAAGGCTGTAATTGAAGCCAACCAATAAATAGATATTAGACAATAACTATTATAAGTTAATTCCAATATTAAATCTTTAGAGTAAAATCCAGATAAATAGGGGAAACCCGCCAGAGACAAGGAACCAATCAACATTAATACATAAGTTAAAGGTAGGCCTCTAATTATTCCCCCCATCTTCCTAAGATCTTGTTCATCTAAAAGAGCGTGAATTATTGAACCTGCTCCTAAGAATAATAAAGCCTTAAAGAAAGCGTGAGTTAGTAAATGATATAGACTAGTAAGACAGCTATAAGTACCACAGGCCATTACCATGTATCCTAATTGACTACAAGTAGAATAAGCAATAACTTTTTTTATATCCGATTGGACTAATCCTACTGTGGCAGCAAAGAAAGCAGTTAAGGAGCCCACTAGAGCCACAATAATAGTTGCAGTTGGAGAATGATCAAAAAGAGGAGCTGATCTGATAATTAAAAATACTCCTGCTGTTACCATTGTTGCTGCGTGAATTAGGGCCGAAACAGGTGTAGGACCCTCCATAGCATCCGGCAACCAAGTATGTAACCCTAATTGGGCAGATTTTCCTACAGCCCCGACAGTTAGTAAGATACAAATCCAAGTACACGCTGAAGATGGAGACACGGTGGAGAACAAACTACAGTAATCTAATACTCCAAATTCTTTCCAGATTAATATGATAGCTAACATTAATCCTATATCTCCCACTCTATTAATTAACATTGCCTTAATTGCTGCCTTGTTAGCTTGTATACGTGTAAACCAAAAGTTAATTAACAAATAAGAACATAAGCCAACACCTTCCCAGCCAATAAATAATTGCACATAATTATTACTAGTGACTAAGACTAACATAAAAAAGGTAAATAGAGACAAATAGCTCATAAATCTAGGTAAATGAGGGTCTTCTCTCATATAACTTGTAGAATAGATATGAACTAACCCACTAATTGTGGTTACTACTATTAACATTACAGCTGTTACCACATCAAATTGTAAGCCGAAATTAGTTATTAGTAAATCAGACTCTATCCATCTTCCTAACTCTATATATACTGTGGACCCATTAATAAGGACTTCATAACATAATACAAAAGAAAGAAGGCAACTAGCCATGACCCATACAGAAGTTAACAAACCAGCCCCTTTTCTTCCTAGATAACGACCCCCTAGTCCGCTTCCGACTGCGCTTAATAAAGGTATTAATACTACTAGAAGATACATGGAAATAAATCTAAAACAATCAAATGTGTTAACTGAAAAAACAAACTAGGACAAACTATAATTGTTAATACTAAATATAAACTTACCCCTATTAATATCGCCTTGCCCAAACCCGTATCCTTTGATGCTACGCTACCACGTGGAGAGTTTAGTATATTTGTTATCACTAAAGGCGTCGATAGAGGTTGATAAAACATAATTTTAATTAATCTAAGGTAATAAACTCCAGCTATTACGGAGCATACTAAAGCGATTAAAGCGCTAAGATAGTAACCCTGACCAACAGCCGCTAAGATAATATACCATTTAGTTAAAAACCCAATTAAAGGGGGGATTCCTGCAGTAGACAATAAACCTGTAGCTAATGCTACTGCTAAAATAGGGTTTAATCTTGAAACACCGCTAAACTCAATAAGCATATCTCTTTTAGGAGATATAATAAGTACTACAGACCAAAGTAATACTTGAGTTAATACGTAGGCACCTATATACATTAAACTAGCCTGAATACTTTCTATAGACCCAATAGCTATTCCAAGCAGCACAAACCCTATATGGCCTATCCCGCTATAAGCTAATAATCTTTTTATACGAGTTTGATTCAAGGCTCCTATAGCCCCTATAACCAAAGATATTAACCCGGCCATTAATAATCCCATTTCATTTAGGCCGATTTGTATTATAATAGCTAGTACCCCCAATTTAGGCACGATAGATAATAGCGCAGCTACCCAAGTTGGAGCCCCTTCATATACATCGGGGGCCCACATATGAAATGGAGCTGCAGATACTTTAAATAATAATGAGACAGTAATAAGACACTTACCAGCTAATGCTCCATAAGATATTATACTCATACGAATAAATTGAAGATCAAGCTCTCCTGTAGAGCCATAAATTAAGGCACAACCAAACAGGAACAACCCCGAAGATAACGCCCCTAACACGAAATATTTCAATCCAGCTTCTGCTGATAACAATGAGTTTTTATTATAAGCTACTAAGATAAACATACATAGTGTTTGCATTTCTAATGCTAAATATATCGAAATTAAATTTGTTGATCCAATAAGTAATAAATTACCTAAGATCACTAATAAAATCAATAAAGAGCTTGATCGATGCGTTGTTCGATGGTCCAGCATACATAGTATGGCTAACCCACTTAGCATTACCAACATCTTAATAGCTTGTGTCCAACATAACAGATGGGGCTCAGCTAATAACCCAGCAGCTACCATAAGTATTATAGCTCCTAAACAGAATGTTGCTAATCTTAGAGTTGGGGCCTTTAATCCATACGTCAACACTATTAGTATGATGAGCCCTAGTGTTAATTCCATAGGGTGCCAGGGGCTACGCACCCACGTGGCACCTTATTAATCCCTAAACCTTTTGTTCTCCTTCTTTGCAGCAGCCAGAAGTTGATTACGTCGATGGGGCCTATAAAGTCGAGCATCGCTGAGACCATTCCTTGCGTACTAGGTCTCAGAAAAGTTGGGATTGAACATTGTAGATAGAAACCGAGCTGTGTCACCACGCTCTGAACTCAAATCATGTACGGTTTTCATGGTCGAACAGACCAACCTAAGGTACCTTCTACAGCACCAGGGCACCGCAATTCAACATCGAGGTCGCAAACACTGTCCTCGATAAGAACTCTCCGACAATATTACGCTGTTATCCCTACGGTAGCTTTTATCCGCTTTCGATATTTATTTTGGATAATCATATCGGGTCACTATCGCCCACATAGGAACCCCCCGCGGGGTCCTTGTGCCAGCTAGGGGTGTCCCCCTCACTGTCAGGCTAATGAGATTTTATTAATACCATAAGCTCGCCTTCGTTTCTTATTCAAAGGTAGTCGCCCCAACTAAACTGTCCTACCAACAAAAATTATTAACTTAGAATTAGGATACTTAGTATCGATCATTCTAAATTAACGCTATCGGTATCCAGTAAAGCTCGATAGGGTCTTTTCGTCTTACAATGTTTATGTAGTATCTTCACTACAATTATAATTTCATCGGCTTTCCTCTTGAGACAGTAAGACCCTCGTGGTTCCATTCATACCCGCCAACAATTAATTGGCTATTTATTGTGCTACATTATCACGGTCAGAGTTACCGCGGCCATTCAGTTGGGTTTCGCTTTAGACGTTAGTCCTCAGTTTCACTATACAACCATTGGGCAGAATTCACCCTCTATACTTCAGTAAACCTTTAGCAGAGAGCTATGTTTTTGGTAAACAGTCGAGATCTTATTTTGCCGAGTTCCTTAAGAGAAATTATGCCTAGATCTAAGTCCCATAAATAACAATCAAAAGTAAATCAGTGCTTAGCACTATAATAATTTTCCTGAACAGGTACAAGAATTATAATCCATCGGGCGCAATGCCCTTAGGAGTTGTATAAACATTTTATTTGGGAGTGAATCCTGTACTACTCATGCCTGCATTATCACTTCTGTTTATCTCACGAGGTGGATGCTATACAGAACGCTCTACTACCAAGCCAATTGATGCTTCCTTACGGTTGCCGTGTGGCTTCCAGAATTTCAGTTACAGATTTAGCCGCCTTAATTCTTAGAGATTCCTAGCTCATTCAGTGAACTTTTACGTTTTCCTGTGCAGATGGCTGTTTCCAAGCCTACTTCCTGTTTGTCTAAGTCGGACCCTCTTTACACACTTAATCTGTATTAGCGACTTTAATTTCTGGTTAGGGCTTACCCCTCTTGACTAAGGGCCTTATCGCCATAGTCTGACTACACCAGTAATTCAAGCCCCCGGGTTTGGGGGCGAATCAACTTGGAATGCCTTACTAAGATAAGTTTCGTAGAGAACCAGCTATATCCAAGTTCGACTAGTATTTCACCGCTAACCACAGCTCATCCAAGATTTTTGCCACAATCACTGGTTCGGTCAGGAGTATGGTAAATACTCCTACCTGGCCATGGTTAGATCACTTGGTTTCGGGAGATTTGACTGACGAGTTTTTCTCTTGCTTTCACTACGCCTTCATTCAATACTTAAGCTTGCCAAATCTTGTCTTGCAGGCCCATTATGCAAAAGGTAACTTTTCGAACCAATTCTGAGTCTTTCCCTCACGGTACTTTCTCTATAGGTGTCTATCGGGGTTTAGTCTAGATGTCCAATCATCTTAATTATCTGTTTGAGACAATTCCTCCGCTATCGCTCGCCGCTACGTACGGAATCTCAGTTGATGTATTCCCCATAGTTTAGTAAGATGTTTCAATTAACTATTCAATTCACCCTTTTCAGTTAGGATAAACAAGTTCAAAGTCTCTCCCTTGTTATTTCGTATTTCACGTCCTTACCGATAGACCCTAGACT